AAGCAATGCCAAGAGCTCCGCCAATCCGCTGTTCATCGATAGACGAAGCTCTCTCTTTATCATCTCGTGCCAGATGCAAGAAAGGACTCATCCTTTTTCCTTCTCGCGAACCACGAGAGCGCCTAGCGCCCAGAAGAGCAAAGCTCATTTTCCTTTCAGGGTAAAGCGGCGCGTAAAAAAGAGCTGGCCCGTCAAAAGTCCGGTTCCTTCGCGAACAAAGTTCAGAATCAAGAAGAGTTCGTAGAACGAAGAGAGTGTACAACTGGGGTTCGTGAATAACTCCACTTTTTTGTTCGTAACGAGGAAGAGATAGAATGGAGTTCTTCACGAAGTTCAAGACAAAGGAAAAAAAAAGAGTTTCTCTATGGCCTCCTCCTTTTGAGACATTATGGCTTTGGGATCGACCCCGGTAACAAAGAAGGAATCCATAAAAACTTGGGATCCGACACCATAATAAAATACTACCCTCATGATTAGACCATGTCCCTGAGATTTGATAAAAGAAAGGTGCATTAGCGGTTAATACGTTGTAATTGGATAAGTTATTAGGAATATGACAGAACAAAAGACCAAGGAAAGAAAGAAGAATGCACCAAAATGCAGGTGCTGCACCAAACGCTGGTGGTTCTTTCTTGTTGTAAGTGAATGCAATGAAAAGACCCGGAAATAACGAATAATGAAACAATTCATATATTGACATTTCGTGCTCATTTCAAAATTTCTGCTTTGTTATTCCCATCATCCGGTAACCACAGGATGATCCACAAGAAAGGTGGCAGGATTCGAACCTATGGCCGGCCCGCCCCCGACCCGCTGGGTTGGGTGGCCGGGTTAGCACCCCTCGTCGCCTCTGTATTCGAAACAGATGCGCTGCGCTACCCAGCGCGTAACCTTGTCTCCTCTACCATTCTTCCGGTTGTGCCATTACCAATCGCGGGTAACCTCCGGTCCGGCCGCCCCTGACCTAATAAGAATGATTATCCTTATGACCAAACAAGGACCAGCCTAAAACCAAGAGATGGACCAGCCTTCACTTAAGCCCAGAGCATTGCGCAATTGGTGACCTTATTAGGAAGAATTCCCATGGGTCGGTCCAATCCATAGCCTATGGTATAGGACTACCTTCCATCGCATCGGTCAAGGTTATGAAACAAAGAAAAAGAAGAGGTCTGGTCGGTCCTCTATTCACTGATCTACTCCCACGGCTTCGATTTCTCTCACCTACTTGATTATGACAACGAAAAAACGAAGCCCCAAACGAACATCTTTTGTTTGCATGCTTCTCCACCAATAGAAAGCGGTACGTACCAAAAGAGCAATGATCCCATTGGAAATATGCTCGAAGATCCTAAACGTAAACGGAGGCACTTATTTGTCATTAGCTGAGCAGCTGGTTATTTTTTATTCATTCACGATGAGGGGAGGAGCATAGCCAGGACCCGCTCTTTCTATTCCTGGCGGATCTGTTTCCACTTAGCTAACTGCTCGCTCGAAAACCCGCCTTTTGACACCTTCCTTGACTTGATCTGCATGCGAACATCTCATTTAGCTTGCTGCGGGTACGGTACCATCAGCGAGCTACAAATCCAAAAGAAAACAATTCGCTCTTTAGAAAAATTCCACATCCGCTATTCCCATTACTTCTCTCCCGAGCCAAGACAAGCCAAAAGATAGGCTTTAGCCTCACGGATCTTGCATCCCATACTGACTGACCGATCTGACCCCTTTCATCCACGCTTTTCTCATCTCAAGATGGTCGTCGAAGATCCGCTGCGAAAGAGGCGGCTGGGACTAGATCATTATCATTATCGAGTCGATAAGATAATTGGAACTACTACTCTTTAAAGCTATAGGAGCTAGCTGAAGTGATGAGACATTGCTACTAGAACTAGAAAGGCAATAAACTGGTTTGCAAGTAAGTAAAGAATAGGTTCCAGATCCAAATCTAACTTCTCATTGCGGGCTCGGAGATTTTTTTAGTTACAAGTTGGTACACCGGGCGTGTATCGCCCGATACCCTAGCTTACTACTTACACCATCAACAAGAAAAATTCGTTCCGCTCATCTCTGGATGACCAAGCGTGGGAGTAGGGAAGGAAAAGGCGAAGTGGAGTCCTTAGAAAGCGCTTGCTTTCGAGTACTGTTGGTAAGGCGAACTATGTTCTACGATCAGATAAGTAAGGCGAGAAGCCATGTACGTTTCCTTTCGCATCGTTAGTTCGCCTAGTCTATTCGCCAATTACTTTAACGTAGTAAACGTACAACGTCTAGTACTAAACGCAATGTTACACTCGTAAACTACTAGTACTACTAGTTACGTTCAACGTGCTACGAGAACGTATAGTACAACTAGCGTAGAGAACGTAGTCTCCCGTAATAGTCGTATTAGGAGGACTACTTTCTCTTTTTATTTTTATAAGATTTTTGACTCCGGTACTGAAACGAAGTTTAGGTGCTCTGGTCGATACTGCGTATCAAGTTTGAGATAGGTTCTTACAACGATCAGCTTACCGACCCGAAAAGCTCCGCAGAGCTTTCATTTGCAGTTGGTCCCACGTCTTCTCGAAGTTTGACATCAACGACACCTGGCTTTCTTCAACAGTAAGAAAAGATCTGAGGCAACCGGTGACAGGCTCCCGTAGAGCACCTTTGGGCGGTCTCGATCAACTATCTGACTTGAATGAAGAAAGACAGAACAGCACTAGCAATAGCTTTTTTCAGTACAATGAGTAAGGTGTTAATCTTATCTACTCCAATAAAAAATAAAATATTTCGCTTTCAGCTCAACTTGACTCCAAACCCCTGTCGGCCTTTCTGCGCAACAGTCCACCAGTAGCGGAAGAGAGGGTTACCGTACATACAAGAGTCTTTAAATTCTTACTCCAGCTCTTTCTTACCAGTCAAGTAGTACAAGAGCTCTATCTTATAGCCCTGCGCGTCGGTTCGCCTTTTTTTACTTCAATAGATAGAAGAAACTATTAGATAGATAAAGAGTAGGTGAGTGAGTCCTCACTGACCTGAGCGATTTCGATCACCTAGCAGGCTTTTTTTAGGTAACATCGCCGAAGCGTATTATCAGATTTGACTACGAAGGAAGGAACGATGATTGAGGGGGCACCGTCTTGCGCAACGCAACGATAGTTGGCCCTCTATCATCTTCTATCTGGTAGACTTGATAAAAGGGGCCCCGACTTTTTTCCAGAATTAGAGTTCGACCACAGCTGCCCTTTTTTGGGGGAGGATCAAGTTCCTTGCCAACTATCGACCCCGATCTCTTTTCACTTTTTATATTACCAAACCCAGCCTAGCCTTCGTCAATCACACTAAAGCAGAGCACCCAAGGCCTCCTTAATTAAGGCTTAGGTTTGTAAATCCGGCTCGAGACGCGTTCGTTGACAAAACAGCCGTAGGAATGGAGACCTTTCAATAAAGCGAAGGCGAACTGATCAACGAGAAAGAGGCCCTACTCACTACAAAGGAATACACTACAAGATCGAACTGCACTCCTTTTCCGCATCAACGCCCCCATACGTAGTGATTCTATCAATCATGTACGTAGGTAGGACCCTCCATTCCGATTGGTATATCATGAAAAAAGAAAGCCATTTGCACCAGGCTGCTTACCTGTCCCTTGCCCAGATGTTCGCCTTTCTAAGTCAAGTAATGGTGACCCGCCGAAGACTGGAGCCTCGTAACATGTTGACGAAGACTTTCGAACGGAGGGTTCGGTCAGTAGAGGGGACGACTTTGCCTCCCCGGAAGAACCCCGCTCTCTAGCCGACTGATCCCGTTGATCATATAACTGGGAGGGAACGTGTCATATTAGAGGTGAACGATCCTCTAATCACCACGATGAGGCTGGTCTCTCTTTTAGTAGACTCAGCTATGAATATGAATGCAGAAATGAATGCCGGGCTCTTTCTTTCACTGCTAACCTCATTTTCTTAATGCTGATACTTTCGTCGAGCCCCGAGCTTGTGGTCCTCCTTTGAGTGTGGGTTCAATTGGATGAATTTGTCAAGTCAAGGTCAACGTACGTAGCAGCAAGGATGGTGCATCGCCTATTTCTCGTTCTCGCTCGGGAGCCAAAACGAACACGCCTGCTACCTACTGTACTGGACCTTCGACCAGGCATTCTACCCTTGTCGAATCGGAACCAACCACCACTGCATTGCGCTCGAAGAGTTGAGCGGCCGACGGCCAGCAACTTCCGTGCACAGATATAGATTCATTCTTCGTACCTGGTCTAGTCTCACAACCCTTCGCGGTAAGAAGTCAGTCTTTTTTGGTAAGACGGAATTGGACAAAGAAAAGAGAGTGCTCGACCGAGGCCAACAAAGACCTTAATTACATAGATAACTGCTCTTCCCCTTCTCCGTCTTTAAGGCAGTATGGCGGCTGGAAAGAAAGACGACTTCACCTTCTCGTAGATGGTCTCAGTGAGAGCCATTTTAGTATCTTCCGTTGACCTTCTTTTGTAGATAGAATCTTCAATGAGTAGAAAGAAGCAACCTTACCTTACTAATAAAGTTGTTGAGTAAGGCTTCAGCAAGCAGAACAAAGTATAGGTTAGGTGCTTAAGCGCATCTTTCTCATATCGATCAAGGCGAAACTTGAGTTTTCGTTTTCTTGCAGGAGTGCTAACGCGCGCCCTGTAGTTTTCTTCGCTTGCTCTGCAGTACGAGCCTCATACAGAGCCGCGCCCTTTATGATGAGAAGAAGAGGGAGGGGCCGCCCTCTTTTCCGCACCAATTTACTACTACATCGGGGGTGTATAGCTCAGTTGGTAGAGCATTGGGCTTTTAACCTAATGGTCGCAGGTTCAAGTCCTGCTATACCCAAACAAAAACCACTCTTTTCTTTCGTAAGGATGCGTAATAGCGTTCAAAGATCACTCTTTGGCCTTTAAACTTGCTTCGGCGACTTCGCCCTTTAAGTAACAAGGGGAGTGAGGTAAAGAATAGTATAAGAGTGGCTCGGTCTCAAATAGCTTCGAGCCTCTCCTTATTCATTCTATAGGGCAAGACTGCAGACCAACAATCCAGCAAAAGGTCGCGTAAGATACTTTATCAAACCTTCTTTTTTAAAAATAAGGTAAGCATCAAAGCCCAGCAAACCCAACCTATACAAAGAAAGACTTCCGTTTCCCTACTCCTAACAAGTGAAAGTTGCTGGCACCCACCATACGTTACATCCGATTCTCCAACAATTCTCGTATGTTATGCTCGAAATCGCGGATGTGCTGTAGACGTCCTCGGAACTTGACTGGACTCCTAAGCAACTCTGTTAACCCTTAGGGCCTATTCAGATATGCAGCCCCTACCAAACTTTTTAAGAAAATGAAAGCAAGAGACCTAGATGAGCTTAAGTCTACCACGGGATATTGGTTTACACATGAGGGAGGAGCGAAGCTGGCACGCGGAGTCTAGCTACTACTACATGAGTCCCACACACCACTCCACAGCTCTAGGCTTTCAATTCAAGCTTCATCAGCTACAAGACAATCAAAACCAACAGCTGCTACGAGATTGAATCAGCTTCAGGCTTGAAAGCCTTACTTTTGTTGAAGGGGCCCACTTTTCTATTGTAGTGATGGATGACTTCAAAGTGATTCTTGGGTTAGAATTCTTTCGGGAAACCAAGACCAGTGTGATGCCGAGTACTGGCACTCTTGCGATGCTTGGGAACAAGCCGTGCATGATCCCAGTTCTTTCTGCCAGAGTTGGTGAGAAGAGTCTCTCAGCCCTACAGGCGAAGAAAGGGCTGAAACGTAGGGAAACTACGTACCTAGTTGAACTGGCAGGACAGGAGATTGAAGAGTCATCAGGGACCTTACCGAAGTCCGTGAAGCAGGTCTTGGCAGATTTTTAGGATGTCATGCCTGATGAGCTCCATAATAAGTTACCGCCTCGAAGGGAAGTTGATCATCAGATTGACCTTGTGCCGGTCACAAAGCCACCAGCCCGCGCACCCTATCGCATGTCACAACCAACCTGAGTTGGAAGAACTCAGGAAACAGTTGAAAGAGCTGCTGGATGCGGGCTTGCTTCAGCCAGCTAAGTCACCGTATGGCGCACCTCTTCTTTTTCAGAAGAAGCAAGATGGCTCTCTTCGAATGTGCGTAGACTACCGAGCACTCAATAAGGTGACCATTCGGAACAACTATCCCATTCCGCTTGTCGCCGACTGTTTTGATCAGCTTAGCAAGGCAACAGTGTTTACTAAGTTGGATCTCCGATCGGGGTACTGGCAAGTCAGGATTGCAGAGGGGGATGAATCAAAGACGACTTGTGTCACGAGGTATGGAGCTTATGAGTTCGTTGTCATGTTGTTTGGCTTGACCAACGCGCCAGCAACCTTTTGTACGCTAATGAATCAGGTAGTCCGAGACTCTCTGGAGAATTTCGTTGTGGTCTATCTCGACTTGTCATTTACAGCTCTAGTTTGGAAGAGCATTCAGTGCATTTGAGAAAGGTGTTTACCAGGTTGCGGGAACACGAACTGTATGTCGTCGAAATGCTCTTTTGATCAAACAAAGATGAAATTCTTGGGGCATGTCATAGAGCATGGTCGGATTAGAATGGATCCGGCAAAAGTGCAAGCAATTCAGGAGTGGCAGCCGCCAACCAACGTATCGGAGCTTCGCTCGTTCCTTGGTTTGGCCAACTACTACCGGAAATTTGTGATAGACTACTCCAAGATTGCTTTGCCCTTAACTGAACTCTTGAAGAAGAGTCAAACTTGGGATTGGGCCGGGGAGTGCCAATCCGCTAAGCCCACCTTAGATCGCATTATATCAAAAGAAAGGGACAAGGTCTCGAACACCAATTCCTCTCATGAAAAGAGTAACTTCCCCGGAGAAGAGATGGTTCGTTCCTCTTACTTCCTTTATTCGATGCGGCTATTCATCTAATTGTGTATATAAAGAAGAGTTCTTTCTTCATTCAAGTCTAGGGTCGGGCATTGATGGGTTCCATATTTCTCTTCGACACGGACCAAGACGGGAAAGAAGCTACCAATCTGAAAGACCCAGTGAGCACCTCAGTCAAACAAGATCGATCGTTGCCCCCCTTTCCTTACTGTATTTGTAGTTGAGTAAGGAGTTTAAGCTTCTAGTTTTCACTAGTATGCGAAATGTATGGTTGATAGGGCTCTTACCTCCTCAATGTTTATAAAATAATCCTACCTGAAGGAGAGTGCATCGAAGTGCCTCCTGGCAAGAGGGAGGAGCGTAACGTCTACTAGTTGGCTGTAGTTCCTGTAATCCAATATTGCTTCTATCGAAGAGCTGAGGAGATAGATCAAAAAGAGTAGCGAGGACTCTTTTGACAGACATCCTTAGCAGCGTATTCCTTCAGTCCAATGAGGATAAAGAGTGAGAAGTCTTAGCCTCCATCTTTGAACCTGGTGTCTCAACATCTGCAACCAATTATCCTAAAGGAGTCAATGGGATGCCCTTCTTTGAGGCTCTTGTTTTCCTCACCCCCTTCTTTCTTCCTC